ACATTTCTAATTTCATTTCTAGTGAAAGTGGAAATAGTAGTGAAACCGAGAGTTCCAATATACAAAGTAGCACGAATGGTAGTGATTTAACTATAAGCGAAAGTTCTGATGATCTCGATGTAACTCAAAAATACAGGCATTTATGGGTTCAATGCGAAAATTGTTATGGATTAAATTATAAGAAATTTCTTACGTCAAAAATGTATATTTGTGAACAATGTGGATTTCATTTGAAAATGAGTAGCTCAGATAGAATCGAACTTTCGGTTGATCCAGGTACTTGGGATCCGATGGATGACGACATGGTCTCTATAGATCCCATTGAATTTAATTCAGAAGAGGAACCTTACAAAAATCGTATTGATTCTTATCAAACAAAGACAGGATTAACGGAGGCTGTTCAAACAGGTACAGGGCAACTAAACGGGATTCCCATCGCAATCGGGATTATGGATTTTCAGTTTATGGGGGGTAGTATGGGATCCGTAGTAGGCGAGAAAATCACCCGTTTGATCGAGTATGCTGCCAATAAAATTTTACCTCTTCTTCTAGTGTGTGCTTCCGGGGGAGCACGCATGCAAGAAGGAAGTTTGAGCTTGATGCAAATGGCTAAAATATCTTCTGCTTTATATGATTATCAATTAAATAAAAAGTTATTCTATGTATCAATTCTTACATCTCCTACTACTGGTGGAGTGACAGCTAGTTTTGGTATGTTGGGGGATATCATTATTGCTGAACCGAATGCCTATATTGCATTTGCGGGTAAACGAGTAATTGAACAAACATTGAATAAGACAGTACCTGAAGGTTCCCAAGCGGCTGAATATTTATTCCAAAAGGGCTTATTCGATCCAATCGTACCACGTAATCCTTTAAAAGGTGTTCTGAGCGAGTTATTTCAGTTCCACGCCTTTTTTCCTTTGAATCAAAATTAACTTCAGTAGAGTTCTTAAGTGAAATTTTTTTTTGTGGCGAACAATTAGTTAGTTAGTTTATCCGAATAAAAATAAAACAAAATCCGAAGAATGGATTTTTCTTTGGTGACATAAGATTTCATTGTACAAATAAGCATGCGGATAATTCTTTTTTTTTTACCGATATGACGGATTAGTAATCAGTAAACCTCTCTCAACAAAACAACATAAAAAAAACATTCTTCCTTAGAATTCATTGTGGGGCAGGGCAAATAAAAGAATTTCTTGTTCCCCTCTTACGTATGTATATATTATTCAAATGGAGAAAATAGAAAATCTTGCATCTTTCTATATCTCCTAATAAGGACCATTTTCCTAGGAATCCCTGCTGTTGGATCGGATTCTAACGAATCTTTCGGGAATTTGTAATAAATTCTTTAGTTAAGAACAACAGAAGAAGAAAAATAAGTAATAATAATAACGAAAATGGGTTATCATACATATATTTCATGTAGAAAGATGAATAGGTCCGTTTATTTAGTTCTACATTCCTTGCGCTTAGTATATATACTCATTTAGTATACTTAGTATACTTCTATACAATTCTATAAGTATACTATATATACATTTATATACGAATTAGAATATTCTAATAATTAGAATATGAATTCTAATTATTATAGGATATCTTTATACCAATAACAGGTACAAATATTAAATCGAGGTACCCTTTCTATGACAATTCTCAACAGCTTTCCCTCTATTTTTGTGCCTTTAGTGGGCCTAGTATTTCCGGCAATGGCAATGGCTTCTTTATTTCTTTATCTTGAAAAAAATAAGATTTTTTAAATCCGATCGGATCAAGGTCAACTCTCATCTAGTTTTTTTTTTTCAAAACTTAGCGATGATGGATATCCATTTAGTAGAATAGTGTATAAGACTAAGAGGTGGCTTTCTCCGAGCATAAACGAAAGAGCTCTTATGCATGTGTAAACATGATATATAGGTAAATTAATTCTATCTATTTTCACCTATCTATTTTCAACAATAGGCTGTGATCCGAACTCATGTCTGCAATGAAAGTCAATGTATCTATATGTATGTACCGATCTATAGGGACTCATATGAAGGGGATGCTCTGATTTTATTAGATCTAAGCAATTCGATGACTTACTGCTAAGATCTAATAAAATAGTACTAGTTGATGAGAGTTACTTCGGAAACACAAAAAGGAAACTAAAATAGATTTTCTTTTGGTTATTTCCCCAATTCCAATAAAATGCAACTGGAGCTAGTATGTATGAGTTGGCGATCAGAATATATATGGATAGAGTTTATAGCAGGCTCTCGCAAAACAAGCAATTTCTGCTGGGCCCTTATCCTTTTTTTAGGTTCATTAGGATTCTTAGTGGTTGGAATTTCTAGTTATCTTGATAGGAATTTGCTATCTTTATTTCCGTCTCAGCAAATAAATTTTTTTCCCCAAGGGATCGTGATGTCTTTCTACGGGATCGCGGGTCTCTTTATTAGTTCCTATTTGTGGTGCACAATTACATGGAATGTAGGTAGCGGTTATGATCGATTTGATACAAAAGAGGGAATAGTGTGTATTTTTCGTTGGGGATTTCCTGGAAAAAATCGCCGCATCTTTCTCCGATTCCTTATGAAAGATATTCAGTCCATCAGAATAGAAGTTAAAGAGGGTATTTATGCTCGTCGTGTCCTTTATATAGAAAGCAGAGACTTGGGGGCCATTCCCTTGAATCGTACTGATGAGAATTTGACCCCACGAGAAATTGAGCAAAAGGCTGCGGAATTGGCCTATTTCTTGCGTGTACCAATTGAAGGGTTTTGAAAAATGAACTGAAGAATAAACGCTTTCTCAGCAGGCGGAAACCCCTGGGATATCTGGAAACAATATTGTTTTTTATTATTTCTTGATTCAAATTCAAATTCGAATGAAGAATTCGAAGTGGATTCTTCTTCGATTTCTGTAGTTTTTCTACACTAGGTTCAAGGACTAACCGCCGAATCACAACTAAAAAAAAGAGACTCGATTTATAGGCGCAATACCTTGTAATAGAACTCATGCTTGATAGAAATATTAGATCGCATAGAATCAACGAATGAGGTGGGTTCATTAACAATTCACAGATGAAAAAATGACAAAAAAGAGCGCATCCATTCCCCTTCGATATCTTTTATCTATAGTATTTGTAGTATTTTTGCCCTGGTGGATCCCTCTCTCATTTAATAAAAATCTGGAATCCTGGGTTACTAATTGGTGGAATACTAGTCAACCCGAAACCTTTTTGAACGATATTCAGGAAAAGGCTATTCTAGAAAAATTCATAGAATTAGAGGAATTATTCCTCTTGGACGAAATGATAAAGGAATTTCCGGAAAGACATCTAGAAAAGCTTCGTATAGGGTTCCAGAAAGAAAGAGTCCAATTAATCAAGATGCACGATGAGGATCATATCCATACGATTTTTCACTTCTCGACAAATACAATCTGCTTTGTTATTCTAAGTGGTTATTCGATTCTGTGTAATGAAGAACTTTTTATTCTTAACTCTTGGGTTCAAGAATTCCTATATAATTTAAGCGACACAATAAAAGCCTTTTCGATTCTTTTCGTAACTGATTTATGTATCGGATTCCATTCGCCCCGCGGTTGGGAACTACTGATTGGCTATGCCTACAACGATTTTGGATTTGCTCATAATGATATTATTCTATCTGTTCTTGTTTCCACTTTTCCAGTCATTCTAGATACGTTTTTTAAATATTGGCTTTTTTCTTATTTAAATCGTGTATCTCCGTCACTTGTAGTGATTTATCATTCAATGACTGAGTGAAAAGCGATTCCATGATCCAATTCGAATATTTCTTATTTTGTACATAAGCAAAGCATTCAAAGCCGTCCTTACCGGACTTTTTCTACCCATCCAGAGGATCCCTCTCAGATTCCAGGAATCCTATATTCCAGTAAAATTATTTCAGTAAATAGCAGAATCGCGGATAGGGAACTATATTAGTGACCTACCTAATTTTATTGTAGAAATTTTCGGGATCAACGATTGGACCATGCAAATTAGAAATACCTTTTCTTCGTTAAAGGGAGAGATTACTCGATTCATTTCCGTATCCCTCATGATATATATAATAACTCGGGCATCGATTTCAAATGCATATCCCGTTTTTGCGCAGCAGGGTTTTGAAAATCCACGAGAGGCAACTGGTCGTATTGTATGCGCCAATTGTCATTTAGCTAATAAGCCCGTCGATATTGAGGTTCCACAAGCGGTACTCCCTGATACTGTATTTGAAGCAGTTGTTAGAATTCCGCATGATATGCAACTGAAACAAGTTCTTGCTAATGGCAAAAAGGGGTCTTTGAATGTGGGGGCCGTTCTTATTTTACCAGAGGGGTTTGAATTAGCCCCCTCCGACCGCATTTCGCCCGAGATGAAAGAAAAGATAGGCAAGCTGTCTTTTCAGACCTACCGACCCACTAAAAAAAATATTCTTGTGATAGGGCCAGTTCCTGGTCAGAAATATAGTGAAATCGCTTTTCCTATTCTTTCCCCGAACCCTGCGACCAATAAAGATGCTCACTTCTTAAAATATCCAATATACGTAGGTGGGAACAGGGGGAGGGGTCAGATTTATCCCGACGGGAATAAAAGTAACAATACGGTTTATAATGCCACAGCTTCGGGTATAGTAAGCAAAATCATACGAAAAGAAAAAGGGGGATACGAAATAAACATAACGGATGCATCGAATGGGCGTGAAGTGGTTGATATTATCCCTCCAGGACCAGAACTTCGTGTTTCAGAGGGCCAATCTATCAAACTTGATCAACCATTAACAAGTAATCCTAATGTAGGTGGGTTTGGTCAGGCAGATGCAGAAATAGTACTTCAAGATCCATTACGTGTCCAAGGCCTTTTGTTCTTTTTGGCATCTGTTGTTTTGGCACAAATCTTTTTGGTTCTTAAAAAGAAACAGTTTGAGAAGGTCCAATTGTCCGAAATGGATTTCTAGATCCGCGGATTTATCAACATCAAGTTTGTA